GTGCTACAGCTTCCGATATTCAAGGGATTTTTGTTCGTTCTTTTATAGATTCGGAGAGTCATTGACTCATTCATATTATTTTATTCATAGATATGTGGACTAAAAAAAAGACAATCCAAATAAGGATTCGTCGGATTCTCCATTTTTGACGATATTTATTTCGAACGAGCCGAACAAATAAGATGAACTAAACAAGTTATGCATTATGAACTTTGTACCGCGCACATCCCTTCGATGAACTATATTATATAAAGTCACCCTATACTATATAAAAAATCACATAGGGTGGAATAAATAAATAGAAAAAAAATAGAATATGAAAGAAAATACAAAGAAATTGAAATTAAAGAGTATCGGATTCAATTTGTACTGTATCTAAGATGGATCTTAGATATTCCCACCCTTCAAAACTCCCTTAAATTATACTTTAAAGTCTTTTAACTAACGAATTGAACCTTTCAAATACGAATTGAATTAAAAAGAGGTTAAGAATAAGGTAAGAATAAGAATATAATATATAAGAATATAATATAGAATGTAAGAATTAGAAAATTAGAATATAAATATAGAATAACATAGAAGAATAAAATAGAATATTTTGCAATATTTATTCTATGGAATATTCCAATCTTTTTTGACCGAAAAGAGACATATTATTAATAAATAAAAACGAAGAGGAAACATAATTGAATTTTCTTCTTTAAATACAAATACGTATTTTTACATACTTTCATATACTCTTTACTCATCTAAAGGGGCTCCATCCCAAAATATCTAAATGGCTAAATTAGGTAGCATGATCCATATTATTATATTTTATTATATTAATGGATATGTATGTCGATCCATATCAATTAATTTAATTAAATTGTCGAATAGATACTCATAATCGTGTGTCAGGAACCAGATTTGAACTGGTGACACGAGGATTTTCAGTCCTCTGCTCTACCAGCTGAGCTATCCCGACCATTTCCGATGCGCCGTCTTCCTCATTTTACTAAACGGCTTGGGTCTATGTCAATTAAAAAAGAAAGACGAAAAAGTATTCTAAAGTCTTATCTAGGACCTGGAATCTGTAAAATAAAAAGATGACTTCGTATGTTTCAATCCAAGTAATGATTTGTATTTTGATTGTTAATCATTCCAATTTTCAACAGGGATTACTTTTTTACTCAAAGATACTCATTTGCATGTGTATCAGATCTACCACAAGACTTCTGAAAAGAAAGTTTGTGAAAGAACCGAATGAGAAGGATAATTAATTTTGAACCGTTAACGAAAAGGGAAAATAAGATAAAAAATTATGGAGTCGAACGGCCTTTTTTGGGGATAGAGGGACTTGAACCCTCACGATTTAAAAAGTCGACGGATTTTCCTCTTACTATAAATTTCCTTGTTGTCGATATTAACATGTAGAATGGGACTCTATCTTTATTCTCGTCCGATTAATTAGTTATCTATCAGACTGTGGAGTGAATGATTTGATCAATCGATTTTTTCTTCAACTTGAAATCGATTCAATATTTTTTTTTTATTTTTCATATAAATATATATAAATACTGAGTTCAGGTTATCATTACATTAATTATTTGAGATAGTCTTTCAGTACGTATATGTATTTATAGGGTTATCCTTTACTTTGAATCCGGAATTTTAACGAAGGGTTCCCTTACTTTACTAATGCAAGACAGTCAACTCCATTTATTAGAAAAGCTTCCATTGAGTCTCTGCACCTATCCTTTTTTATTCTGTCTATATAAACTTTTTTTTTTCATTTCAAAAAACCGGATTTGGCTCAGGATTACCCCTTTTTTATTCCAGGGTTTCTCTGAATTTGAAAGTTATCCACTTAGTAAGTTTCCATACCAAGGCTCAATCCAATTAAGTCCGTAGCGTCTACCAATTTCGCCATATCCCCTTATTCTTTATTTTATTCTTCAATTTCTTTAATTCTTATTTTTTTGTCTACCCTTTTTCAGCTCTATCGGAGACCCATATTTAGTCTAATCAGAAATGATTCTATCATTTCTGTATCCGCAATTCAATATAGATGGATATATACCACATTTAGTATATATGCCCCTCTTCCTCTCATTTTTCTCGTGTAATTTTCAATACTTGAACGTTCGATTCTTTTCTTTTTTTTTTTATTATTAATTATGAATAACTAAGAATGGAAATTAATTATGAATAACTAAGAATGGAAAGTTAATAGCTAATATTCCAGTAGTTTATTAAATTCCTATGCATGTAGAATTTCTGTTATGTGAGCCCGCTTAGCTCAGAGGTTAGAGCATCGCATTTGTAATGCGATGGTCATCGGTTCGACTCCGATAGCTGGCTTTTCTCTACTTGTTTTAGTTTTTAAATGATTCAAAATGTCCTTTTTTTTTTGAAATCAAAGAATATTGATATTGATAAAGGCTTCTCGCCCCCCCTTTTTCCAAGGACCACCGATTATTAGGTGGTAGGAATTTCCAATTATTAATAACAGTTAGAG